TGTTTTGTTTTGACAGATACATCTCGACAAAACTACTTAAGCCATAACATAAAAATGCATTGTGCAAAAATCCTTAGTTCCATTCTTTTTTTTTTTTTTTTTCTTTTTAGATACTTTACGGGAAAAAAAGAAAGAGTAATAATAAATGACATTCTTATGTTTGATCTTGTTTCAATAACAAGTATTTTTTTTTCAGATCAAATAAATCTTTTTTATCCAGAATTCATGGGAACAAAAAAGGCCCGGCTAGGTACTAACCTGGCCGGGCTGAAAAAACAAGTTTTTTTATTCTTTATTCTATAAATTCTATAATTTATTCTATAATTTTCTATATATAATATATATAATAGAATATGTTATATAATAGACTATATATAGAATTCTAGAATTCTATAAATTCTATAAATTCTATAATCTATAAAAATTCTATAATCTATAAATAGAGATAAGATAGAAATATCAAATTTAGAGATAAGATAGAAATATCAAATTAAATAAATAAAAAAGAAAAGAAAGGGCCTTTTTCAATTGGGGAGAGATGGCTGAGTGGACTAAAGCGTCGGATTGCTAATCCGTTGTACGAATTTTTCGTACCGAGGGTTCGAATCCCTCTCTTTCCGTTTTCATCAATGATTTGGTATCTTATTTACCTTTTTTTTAATTTATAGAACGGAGTCTCTTTTGTTTCTTTTCTTTGTTTGTTTGAATTTAACAATATTTATTATTATTATAATATAATTAATATAAATAGAATAGAATTCTTTTTTTTATTTCTTTTTCATTTTTGAAATATTGAAAATAGAATATAAATATGGATTTCTAATTTATTTATATTTCATTTTTATTTCTAATTTATATATTTAATATATTTCTATATTAAATTGAATATATTTAGAAATATAGATTTCTAATTTCTATTTCTAATTTCTAATTTATATTTATAAAAGTTAAAATTGAAAGATTCAAAATAGATAATAAGAATATTTCAAAATCAAGCACAAGCAAGGAAAACACAGAAAACAAAAGAATAAGAAATATGATTTTTTATTCTTCACGTCCCGGATTACGTCCTGGATCGTTAGATAGGAATCCGAAGATGAAAAGAGAAACAAAGAATATCACTACCGTGTAAACAAAAAGTTTTAGAGTAAGCATTACACAATCTCCAAGATCATAAAAAAAAAGAAAGAGAATAGATTCTCCTATAGTACACATGAGGATTCACACTGTAAAACTTATCTGATCTTAGAAATCAAGATTATTAAAATGTTCGAATCTTTTTTTCGAATAAATTATGAATCTTTCTAGGACAGTATTAGTATTCAAATTAAGGATCTCATCGAAAACTTACAGCAGCTTGCCAAACAAAAGCTAAGAGAAAAAAGAGTACAGGTATTACTGGCATAATATCTACAATTGGATTCAAAAAAGCATAGGCCTCAGGTAATTTCGCGAAGAAAAAACTACTTGAATAAAGAGCAGAGTTAATACAAATACAGACCAAACTAAAGATATTAAGCATAACAAACATTTTGTTCTTTAAGATAATTGTATTTTTTCTTTTTGTGAATTCAATTAAAAAAAATTCAAATTAAGTTAATATTATTAAGTATTAAGTATTAAGATTCAGTTTATATTTGAAGTTTATATTATTATTATTAATATATTATATTATATTCTGAATTTTCTAATAAATGGATTTTCAATTTCATTTCTTTTTTTTTTTTTTTATTAATATTAAAAAAAAAAAGAATAATAATAATAAGGAATTTTTTATTTAATTAATATTAAAATATTAATAAGTTAATAAGAAATCAAAAAAATTAAAAATAAAAATAATAAAATAATAAAAAAAATAGAATACGAATATTAGACTAAAATAGAATAATATTAGAATAAAAAAAATAAAATAGAATATATAGAAGAAAAAAAATCGAATAAATTACGAATAAAATGATGAATCAAATAACAATGAATCAAATAACAAAAAGTAGACCAAAAAAATCCTTCTTTGATTTGAACTTATAAAATTAAAAATCTTTCCATTCTGAAATAAAAAGAAATAAAAAATAGAAGAAATCAGACTTTCATGCAATATCTTAATTGAATTATATGTAATGATCAATAATTTAAGTTTCATTCTATATCTAGACATATCAAAATTCTAGCAACAATTTATTCTATAGATATTTAGATATTTGGACTGGAATTGACGAACAACCAATATCAATAATAGTGTTTAGTAGTGTCGAATAGAAATCAAAATGGGGCGTGGCCAAGCGGTAAGGCAACGGGTTTTGGTCCCGCTATTCGGAGGTTCGAATCCTTCCGTCCCAGAGCATATCCATTCATGATATATATCATATCTGAATACAAATTATATATCATAATCAAGATTGTCCTTTTTTGAGAAACCTTTTGTTTAAGAGTATATAATATTGGGTAGAATGTGATTCTTCTTTTTTTTTTTAATGATTCATCTCTAAATCGAGTCACTTTGAAAATGTAGATTCAAAAAGAATTTCTTTTTTTTTTTTTTATTTGTATTGTATATGTATATTCAAAATTTATATTATTATTTTAATTTAATAAAATAGAAAATATATTAAATAAGATTTATTATTTATATATTTCGAATTTATATTTAGAATATATTTAAAAATATATTTCATATTGAATATTAATTAATAAATTTTGAAATTTAAATTGGATTTTGATAATAAATCCAAATCTTCTATTAAATTTTGGAATTCTAATTCTATATTTATTTCTATTGATTTTTTTGAATAAGAATATTTTGAATCTCTATTTTTCTAAAAAATCAATAGAAATAGAATAGAAATTCTATTCCTACAATATCGAATTCATTTGAATTTTTTTTTGATTTCTTTACTTTTACTTTAGAAATCTTCCATTCATATAGAAGGAAAAAATATGGATTATTATGGATCGATTGAATCAATGACTATTCATGATTTCAGAATTGAATCAATTACATGCCGGCTCCAAACTAGAGGAATGTTATGGTAAAACTTCGTTTGAAACGATGTGGTAAAAAGCAACGTGCGACTTGAAAGACATGATTACATTAGCCGTGGATTCTTACATCCACCATTTTTTCTATTATATAGAAATGAAGGTGCTCTTTCTCGACATCGTTTGTTCTATTCCACTCGAATTTCTTTTTTTGGGGAGGAGGGAGGGTTTGATGATGGAAATAGTACATGATGGAGCTCGAGTTGATTCATTTCTCAGGGGCAAGTTTCTAGGGTTAGTGAAAATTAATAAGTTCCAACAACTTCGTAAGTATATTTTCGCTATAGAAATCGAAAGGATCCAATTCGAGCAAGTTAAAAAAAAAAGTAAAATTTGTTGGAATTGGTAAAACTATTTCGATCAAAAGTGGATCTGGGGGAATCAACCATCTATTTGTACGATTCTTTGATGGAAAGAAAAAAAAAATGGGTATGTTGCTGCCATTTTTGAAATGATTAAAGATCCTCGAAATAATGTCTAAACCCAATGATTCAAGGAAAAGCTAACGGATCGTGGAACAAGTAAATACCGTTTTCAATTGTCTCAACAACTATATTACACTGACTGAAGACAAAAAATGGATTCTAAAGCTAAAGGAGACAGACAAGAAAGGGGGTAGAGACCGCTCAATAAATGAAATAAAATACCTAACTAAAGGTTTTGTTTTCCTTTGAGTTATTTGAGAGTTATCCAACTTGAGTTATGAGGTTGCGAATACGAGTGATCTTTTTTTGGGAAAGAATAGAAAAAGTATTTAATTTTAATCATAGTCTAATTGATTTGATGATTTTATGAATCTATTTGACATCATAATTCTATACATAAACATAATTTCGAATTTTCTCGAGCCGTACGAGGAGAAAACTTCTTATACGTTTCTAGGGGGGGTGTATTGTTTATCTATATCTATCCCAATGAGCCGTTTATCGAATCGTTGCAATTGATGTTCGATCCCGAAGAGAGGGGAGAGATCTTCGGAGAGTGGGTTTTTATGATCCGATAAAGAATCAAACCTATTTAAATATTCCTATTATTCTATATTTCCTTGAAAAAGGCGCTCAACCTACAGGAACTGTTCAGGATATTTCAAAAAAGGCGGGTGTTTTTATGGAACTTAATCCTAATCAACAAACGAAATTAAATTTTAATAAATAATAATAAAAAAAAAAAGAAAAAAGAGGGTGTGGAAGACTTTTATGTAGATTTTTATAATCTTTTTCTCTCTTATCTCCCCCCCCCGCTCTCTTGTTCTATTCATACCTAATTTTGGATTTCTTATTGCTGCCATAGAATGCTGTTTTTTATAACCACAAAAATCCATTTTTCTTGATAATATCAAAATGGGCAAATGAATAAAAAGAAATTCAATTAAGTAATAAATTAAATTATTTTTATTAAATTATATTTAATTATATATTATATATTTTTTTTAATTTTCATTTTTTTAATTTTTATAAATTAATTATATAAATTATATAATTAATTTATATAATTAATTTTATATTTATATATATTTTTTATATTTTATTTTTTTATATTCTATTTTTTTATAATTAATTATATATTTATATATATTTTTTATTATTCATTTGTAATTTGAATTAAATTCAATTGGATCTCAATTGGTATTTATTCAATTTAATAGTTAAGTTTTTTATTTTTAATTCGTTTATTTTCTTCATTGTATTCTTTTTTCAACATTAATATTAATATTAATATTGACAACAGTGTATCAAACAAATATAATCCGATCGTGAATAAATGGATCCTTTTATTCCCATTCCATAGGATTTTTTTTACTTAGATGGGTTCGTTGGATTTTCTGTGATAGAAAGAAGAAAAGAAGTTCTTTTTTTTAATTAAAGAAATTCTTTTCTTTCTTTATTTCTTTTTCTTTATATTTTCTTTATATTCTATATCTATATCTATATTATTTAATATTATAATATAATAATAATATATATTATAATAGAATAATAATATAATAGAATAATAAAAATAAATAATATAATAATATATATATAAAATAATATATATATAAAATAGAATAGAATAGAATAATAATATAATAGAATATATAAAGATAAATATAGAATAATAAAAATATTCTAATCTAAATTCTAAATTAGAAATTGGAATATAAGAATATAAATAATTAAATAAAAAAAATGAAAAAAAAAAAAATAATGTATAACGTATAACATAGGCGACAAAGAGGCGGTCCATAAATTGTTATTTTCTTTTTTTATCTCTTATCTGAGTGTTATCTGAGAAAATCTCTTGTATTTTAATCTGATCTGAACATTCTTATGTTCAGAATCGATTCGACTTCGACATTTAAAATCTTTTTTCTGGATTCTGGATTTTATATTTTAATGGAATATTCTTTTTTATTATCCAATTCAATCTTTTTATTTATTTTGATTGCGGTTGTATCTACACATCTTATTAGTTTATTTTTGTAGTTTATTTTTTTAGGGTTGCTAACTCAATGGTAGAGTACTCGGCTTTTAAGTGCGACTCCAATTTTTACACATTTCTATGAAGCAATGGATTCGTCCATACCATCGGTAGAGTTTGTAAGACCACGACTGATCCAGAAAGGAATGAATGGAAAAAGCAGCATGTCGTATCAATGGAGAATTCTAAGAATATTTCATTTTTATTGGATCGGGCCCAAATCCATGTTTGTATTCTTGGCTCGTAACAAAAGAAATTCACAGTTGGGTTGAATTAATAAATGGATAGAGTTTGGTGGCTCCAATTATAGGGAAACAAAAAGGAACGAGCTTTTGTTTTGAATTTGAATGATTCCCCCATCTAATTATACGTTAAAAATAAAAATCTTAGTACTTGATGGGGGAAAAGCTTTTCCCATGAATGGATTATTGATTTTTGTTATGAATCCTAACTATTAGCTATTCTCCATTATAATTAGATTATGGGGTGGCGATAAATGTGTAGAAGAAAGAGTATATTGATAAAGATCTTTTTTTTTTTCCAAAATCAAAAGAGCGATTGGGTTGAGAAAATAAAGGATTTCTAACTATCTTGTTATCCTAGAACGAACATAAAACAATTAGATGGAAAAAGCGAGTAGAGAGAGTCCGTTGATGAGTCTTACTTGTTTTCTAGGTATCTATTTCTTTTTTATTAGAATAGAATACCCTGTTTTGACTGTATCGCACTATGTATTATTTGATAACCCAATAAATCTTCGATCCTTGGCCCAAATCAAATTTCAAAAAATGGAGGAATTTCAAGTATATTTAGAACTAGATAGATCTCGTCAACATGACTTCCTATACCCACTTATTTTTCGGGAGTATATTTTTGCACTTGCTTACGATCATGGTTTAAATAGTTCCATTTTGGTGCAAAATCTAGGTTATGACAATAAATCTAGTTTACTAATTGTAAAACGTTTAATTACTCGAATGTATCAACAGAATCATTTGATTATTTCTGCTAATAATTCTAACAAAAATCCATTTTGGGGGTACAACAAGAATTTGTATTCTCAAATAATATCAGAGGGGCTTGCCGTCAGTGTGGAAATTCCATTTTCCCTACAATTAATCTCTTCCTTAGAGAAGGCAGAAATCATAAAATCCTATAATTTACGATCAATTCATTCAATATTTCCTTTTTTTGAGGAAAAATTTCCATATTTAAATTATGTGTCAGATGTACAAATACCCTACCCTATACATCTGGAAATCTTGATTCAAACCCTTCGATACTGGGTGAAAGATGCCTCCTCCTTTCATTTATTAAGGCTCTTTCTTTATGAGTATTGTAATTGGAATAGTCTTATTACTCCAAAAAAAAGTATTTCTACTTTTTCAAAAAGTAATCCAAGATTTTTCCTGTTCCTATATAATTTTTATGTATGTGAATACGAATCCATCTTTCTTTTTCTCCGTAACAAATCCTCTTATTTACGATTAACATCTTCTGGAGTCTTTTTTGAACGAATCTATTTCTATGCAAAAATAGAACATTTTGTAGAAGTCTTTGATAAGGATTTTCCGTCCACCCTATGGTTCTTCAAGGACCCTTTCATTCATTATGTTAGATATCAAGGAAAATCCATTCTAGCTTCAAAGAATACGCCCTTTTTGATGAAAAAATGGAAATACTATCTTATCCATTTATGGCAATGTCATTTTTTTGTTTGGTCTCAACCAGGAAAGATCCATATAAACCAATTATCCGAGCATTCATTTTACTTTTTGGGCTATTTTTCAAATGTGCGGCTAAATCCTTCAGTGGTACGGAGTCAAATGTTGGAAAAGTCATTTATAATGGAAAATCTTATGAAAAAGCTTGATACAATAATTCCAATTATTCCTCTAATTAGATCATTGGCTAAAGCAAAATTTTGTAATGTATTAGGACATCCCATTAGTAAGCCGGTCTGGGCCGATTCATCCGATTTTGATATTATTGAGCGATTTTTGC